TTTTATAATTATCTATGACTGTTTATGTCTTTAGCATGACTGACTACTTGATTAAATGTGGAGGAAAGTGGGATAAATGGCCGATACTACTGGAAGGATTCCTCTTTGGATAATAGGTACTGTAACTGGTATTCCTGTGATCGGTTTAATTGGTATTTTCTTTTATGGTTCATATTCCGGATTGGGCTCATCCCTGTAGTAATCGTATTAATCGGGCTTTCAAAATGAAAGTGTAAGAACTCAATGTGATCCACTCGAATTCATCAAAGAGAGAGTGGATCTCATTGAGTTCTTAATAATTCTAATATTTTTGATTCATATAAATGACTAAATGGATAACTTTTTCCGATGTTTCAAAAAACGCCATTTCATTTTTTTCAATTAACTTGTAAAAAAAAAAATGAAATGGCGTTAACCAAATTCCTCAATTTCCTCTCTTTTTTATTTGTTCACTATGTATTATATGCAATAAATTTAATATTATATGTCATAAAGGTTCGAAGTTGGAAAAAATAGAAACTATAGGATTTTTCAAAAAGGGGTTTAAAAAGGATTATTTTTTGAATTTTTTTTAGAACATTTTTTATTTAGACACAAACAAGAAGGAATAGGACTGGGACTGGGACTCTAGTAAAAGCCAAATAATCTACCGTAGAGTCCCGTTTCCCTATTTTAATTTTATTTTGCTTAATATTATCTGTCTATATTTTTTTTGTTTAGTATCGAATCCAATTTTCTTGGATTTGACAATCGAAAAATATTTCTATAATAGAAAGTTCTATTATAGATAATTGAAATCTTAAAAAAACAGTGACATAATCATAATATAATCATAATATTCGAATTTATTGTGGGGTTGATAAAAACAAAGTTAAATAGTCTTCCTGACAATTATATATATTCGAACTTATTTGTATTACGTTACAAGGAACTATGGTATAAAAAGACTAGACCGAAGCAAAAATCTTTTCAGAATTTTTGTAATTCTATTATACGGAATAGAATTACAAAAATTCTCAACAAAAACTTAGTTATTTTTACGAGTTTAATATGTTAATAAATACGTAGGCCTAGAAATTCATTTCGGACAATTGAACCTTTTCAAATTGTTTTTTCTTCAGAACTAAAAAGATTTGTGCTAAAATAATGGATGCCAAGAAGAACAAGAGACCTTGGACGCGTAACGGATCTTGAAGTACTATTTCCGCATCCCCCTGACCAAATCCACCCACATTAGGATTACTTGTTAATGGCTGATCAAGTTTGATAGATTCACCTTCTGAAACAAGAAGTTCTGGTCCTGGAGGTATAATATCAATCACTTCACGTCCATCCAATGCATCCACTATAGTTATTTCGTACCCCCCTTTTTCTTTTCGTATGATTTTTTTTACGATACCTGTTGCTGTAGCATTATACACATTATTATTACTCTTGCTCCCGTCGAGATAAATCTGACCCCTTCCCCTGTTCCCACCTACATATATAGGATATTTTAAGAAATGAACATCTCTCTTAATAGTGGGATCCGGGGAAAGAATAGGAAAGGTGATTTCATTATATTTCTGACCAGGAACAGGGCCTACCACAAGAATATTTTTTTTTGTAGGACGGTAGTTTTGAAAAGACAGATTACCCATTTTTTCTTTAATCTCAGGCGAAATACGATCGGGGGGTGCCAATTCAAAACCTTCTGGTAAAATAAGAACAGCCCCCACATTTAAAGCCCCTTTTTTACCATTAGCAAGAACTTGTTTAACTTGCATATCATAAGGAATTCGAACAACTGCTTCAAATACAGTATCAGGGAGTACGGTTTGTGGAACCTCTATATCCACGGGCTTATTAGCTAAATGGCAATTGGCACAGACAATACGACCGGTCGCTTCTCGCGGATTTTCATAACCCTGCTGCGCAAAAATCGGATATGCATTGGAAATGGGTGCTCGAATTATTATATATATCATGATCGATATGGAAATGGATCGAGTAATCTCTTCCTTTATCCAAGAAAAAGCATTTCTAGTTTGCATGGTCTAATCCTTGATCCTGAAAATTTCTACAATAAGATTGAGTAGGTCACTCACATAGTTCCCTATCCAAGATGAAGAATCCCCTTTTTCTTTTTAAAGGGGAGTTAAAAAGAAGGGAAAAAGAAAAGTTATCTTTTTTTTAGCTAAAATTAGCTCAAAAAACTTGAAATTAAAATTGGATAAGTGGATTGTTTTTTTTTTTTTTGAGTTAGTCATTCATTGAATGATAAATCACTACAAGTGATGGAGATACGCGATTTAAATAACGGAAAATAAAATATTTTAAAATAGTATCTAAAATAACGGGAAAAGTGGAAACAAGACCAGATATAATTTGATCATTTTGAGCAAATCCAAAATCTTTATAGACGAAACCAATCATTAGTTCCCAACCATGGGTTGAATGGAATCCTATACATAAATCAGTTAATAGAAGAATAGAAAAAGCTTTTATTGTGTCACTTAAATTATAGATAAATTCTCGAACCCAAGAGTTAATAAGAACAAGTTCTTGATTACCAAGAATAGAATAACCGCTTAGAATAAAGAAACAGATTATATTGGTAGAGAAGTGCAAAATCGTATTCATATGATCTTCGTTATACGTTTTGATTAACTGGATTGTTTCTTTATAGATTTCAGTACGAAGATTTTGTAGATGTGTTTCCGGACATTCCTTTAACATTTCATCTAACAAAAACAGTTCCTCAAATTCAATAAATTTTTTTAGAATATTCTTTTCTTGGTTATCATTCAAGAAAATTTCCGATTGCCTAATATTCCACCAATTAATAAACCAAGATTTCAGACTTTTCTTAAATGTGAAAGAAATACACCAGGGCAAAAAGACTATAGATGTAAGATATAGAAGGGGAATAAATGTTTTCTTTTTTTTCATTTTTCCTCTTTAATGAACTCAATTTCATCTCATTCCTCAACTCTATATGATAATAATCTTTCTATCAAGAATAAGTCTATTACAAGTCATAGAGCTTATATATAAAAATCTATATTATATTCTCTCATTTTTATAGTTGCAATTCGAGAGTTAGTCCTTGCATTGTTTAATTTAGAAAGAATATGTAAATCGAATAAGAAATCGAAAGAATTCACTGTCAATTCAAATGAAGAAAAAAAGATTTCTTTTTATGAATACACGAAAGAGCACTTCCGGTTATGAATATAATAGTCGAATTTGGAAACCAAATAATGCTTTATCTATAAAAATTGAAATATTTTGAAAAAAAAAGTTTCTTTTTTTTTTTCAAAATATTTCAATCGGTAAATAAATAGGACAATTCTGAAACTTTTTGTACAATTTCTAGTGAATTCCAATTCTTGTCAGTACAAAAGAGGTACACCCAACAATCTAGATACTTCGCTAGCTTTATGTGCAATTTGTGGTGGAATCAAATCATCTTCAATGCGAGTCAAGGGAATAAATCCCTGTTCTATGGTTTCCATATAAACGATATCATAAGTAAGGGTACGATTTAAAATACCCCCTTTTTGAACTGTTGGTAATATTCTGATGGATTGGATCTCTTCCAGAGGTATTTCGAGAATAATACGACGATTTTTTCCGGGAAATCCCCAACGAAAAAAACATACTTTTTTCTCTTTTTTATCGAAGATATCATAACCACCACCTACATCCCACAAAATAATGCACCACAAATAAAGACTAATAAACAAACCTGCGATTCCATAGAAACACATCGTGGCCCCTTGTGGAATAAATGGAAAATAAAGAAAGTCCAGAATAAGTGGAAAATCACTAATTTCCTCGGACAAAAAGAAAAAATCCATACCAAGATAACTGAAAACAGCGACCGATAACAATCCTAATGAGCCTAATAAAATGATAAAGGCCCAAAAGTAATTGCTTAGTTTTCGAGACCCCGTTATAAGATAGACCAGTATATGTTCGAATCGCAAAATGATAATCAATTTCTTTTATCCTATTTATAATTATAATATAATCAATTTCTTTTATTCTATTTAAATAAAAAACTATTTAAATACAAAATATAAAATGAACTTTGCACTATTTTAATGTAAACTTTTGAGATGAATTCATCGAATTGTTTCCAGATCGAAAAAAATATATGAGATTTGTCCCTACTGACCGTATCTAAAAAATCTTGTTTTTTTGAATATGGAGAAATAAAGAAGCCATTGCAATTGCCGGAAATACTAGACCCACTAAAGGAACCAAAATGGAAGGAAAGTTTATCATAAAATGGGTACCTCTATTTACAATTTGTACCTTATATATACATATATTATTATTATTATTTTATATTTTGTATTTGGATAGTATATAATCACTAGAATTCCTATATACTTATACTAAGTATATAGGAATTCTAGTGATTATAGCTAAGTCAATGTATATAATTAAATATATATGTAGACTCTATATATAGAACAAAATATATTAATTGATTTAACCTTCTATATTCGAAAAGAAACAAACATATACATATATATGATAATAAACCCTTTGACTTTTCTTATTCTTAGTATTTTTTCATTTTTGATTTTTAGTCAAAGGAAAGAAATTATGGAATTGAAATAACTCACTCAGAACTTCCTTTAAAAAATTACGCGGTACGATTGAATCAAATAAGCCTTTTTGAAATAAATATTCAGCCGCTTGCGAACCTTCGGGTACTGTCTTATTCAATGTTTGTTCAATTACTCTTTTACCCGCAAATGCAATATAAGCATTTGGTTCAGCAATAATGATATCCCCCAACATGCCAAAACTAGCTGTTACCCCACCTGTAGTAGGAGATGTCAGGATTGATACATAAAATAACTTTTTATTTGTTTGATAATCGTATAAAGCAGAAGATATTTTAGCCATTTGCATCAAGCTCAAACTTCCTTCTTGCATACGTGCTCCCCCAGACGCACATACCAGAATAAGAGGTAAAAGTTGATTGGTAGCATATTCTACCAAACGGGTGATTTTCTCACCTACTGTGGATCCCATACTACCCCCCATAAACTGAAAATCCATAATTCCAATTGCTACAGGAATACCATTTAGTTGACCCGTACCTGTTTGAACAGCCTCAGTTAATCCTGTTTTTCTTTGATAAGAATCAATACGATCTTTATAAGGTTCTTCTTCTGAATGAAATTCAATGGGATCCAGAGAAATCATGTCTTCATCCATAGGATTCCAAGTACCTGGATCAATCAAAAGTTCGATTCTATCGGAACTGCTCATTTTCAAATGATGTCCACAGTGTTCACAAATATTCATTTTTGATTTAAAAAATTTTTTATAATTTAACCCATAACAATTTTCACATTCAAGCCATAAATGCTTATATTTTTCAATTTCATCGGAATTATTAGAACTTTCTCCAAAAGTAGAATTATGATCATTTGTATCATTCGGGCTAGTTATTATACTAGAACTCAAATTCTTGCTTTCACTAGAATTTCTGCCCTTATCAAAAATGTAACTATAAAAAGAACTCTCATTGTATTTGTCACTATCACCTAAAATGAAACTCTCAATATAGATTTGATAATAAAGATAACTATCAATGCAACTATTAATGTTATTATTCAAATTATATTTAGTATCATCCATGTAATGATTGTTATCACTCTTAGAAACATTATTCATATAGCTAGAAAAAAAACTTTCCTGTTCACTTAAGTCACTTAAGAAAGGCTGATCATTATCAATCTCCAAAGTTTGATTTTCAATATCTAAATATATGGAATAAGTATTCCTATTATTATCTCTAACTAAAAAAGTTTTATCAGATATTAAATTCTGGATGTTTCTGACACCTACGAAATAATCAAAATAACTGTAACTAGAATTATGATTCCAACTATGAATTTTTTTATTCATATCGGTTAAAATTTTTTGGTCTTCTTCACTTACACCGGTACTTTCAATAGGACCGAGACTATCCATTGATTTATTTAATTCACACCTGTATTCTAACTTCCTATTAAACAACATAGAATTGAACCACCATTTTTCCATAGAGTTTTTTCCTCTATTTACATAAAAATAGAATAGATGAATAGTCATTGGATGAAAAATAAAAGAAATATTCTATTTTTAATATTATATTCTATTTTATGTATTTCTTATCAAAAATAAAAAAGTCTATAAATCCGATAACTAGGATTAGTAACTGATAATAATAAAGAGCGAGTAGATATTAAGAATAAATGATAATAAAATTCAATAATAAAAAAAATAATGAAAAAATATCACTTCAGGGATAATGTATTTATAAGTCGAATTCCTTCATTTAGTTATTATTCATTTGCTTTTTCCTATATTCTATCTTTTATCTTTATACATTTTTTCATTTTGTTTTGAAAATAGATGAAAATTTCATTTCTTTTTTTGGCTATAAAAAAGAACATTCTATATAAACAAAAAGAAATAAAAAATTAGGTATGAAGATAACAAGAGAGTAGGGGGGATAAAATAAAAAAGAGTTTTATAAATCTATATAGAAGTCATCTGCACCCCCCTTTTTTATTTTATTAATTAAATTTCATTTGTTGATCCGAGTTAAGTTCCATAAAAACACCTGCCTTTTTTGAAATATCCTGAACAGTTCCTGTAGGTTGAGCACCTTGTTCAAGGAAATGTAGAATAACAGGAATATTTAAATAGGTTTGATTCTTTATTGGATCATAAAAACCTACTTTCCTAAGATCTCTTCCCTCTCTTCGGGATCGAACATCGATTGCAACGATTCGATAAACGGCTCATTGGGATAGATATAGATGAATAATGCACCCCCCCTAGAAACGTATAAGAAGTTTTATCCTCGTACGGCTCGGGAAATTTCAAATTATATGTATGTATAAAAATGAAATGTCAAATGAATCCATAAAATTATCAAATCAATGAAACTATGACTTAAGTGTTTTTTCATATTTTCTTTCTGAAAAAAAAACTCCTCATATTTGTAACCCCATAACTCAAATTGAATAATTCTTAAATAACTAAAAGAAAATAAACCCCTTAGCTAGTTCATTTATTGAGTGGTCTCTACCCCCTTTTGTTGACCGTCTTTATAATCTATTTTTTTTGAATTTTTTTCGAATTCGAATTTCTAATAGAATTAATGAGACAATTTGAAAATGGTATTTACTTGTTCCATGATCTTTTCGATTTTCTTTGAATCATTGGGTTTAGACATTACTTCGGAAATCTTAAATCTTTTCAAAAAAATGGCAGCAACATACCATTTTTTTCTTTCTCTGAAAGAATGATACAAACAAATGGAGGGTTAATTCCCGCGGATACACTTTTTATCGAAATAGTTTGACTAATTCCAACAATTTTTTTTAACCTTGCTCAAATTGGATCCTTTCGATTTTTCTATCAAAAAAATACTTACGAAGTTGTTCTAACTTATTAATTTTCACTAACCTTAGATACTTGCCCCTGAGAAATGAATAAACTCGAGCTCCATCATGTACTATTTACATCATCAACCCCTTTCCTGTCCCCAAAATAAGAAGTTCTAGTGGAACAGAACAAATGATGTCGAGCCAAGAGCATATTGATTTCTATATACTAGGAAAATGGCGGATGTAAGAATCCACAGCTAATCTAATCATGTCTTTCAAGTCGCACGTTGCTTTTTACCACATCGTTTTAAACGAAGTTTTACCATAACATTCCTTTAGCTTGGATCAGTATGTAATTGATTCCATTATGGAATCGTGAATAGTCATTGATTCAATCGATATATAATAATTTTTCCTTTTTACGTCTGGGTTTTTATTCTATATGATAATAATGAAAATTAAAGTAAAGACGTAAAAAAATGGAAATTAACTCGATATTGTATTAAAAATTTGTAAAGTAGAAAAAATGGGATTTTTTTCAAAAAAATATTAGAAAATAAATATGAAAAAATTATTATTATATATATAATTCGTTAATCTACAATGATTCCATTAAAAAATCGACTTGTTTTAAAATCTACATCTTCGAAAGTAAGTCAATTTAGATTAGAAACGATTTTGATATCAAATTTGTATTCAAATATGATACACATTAATATACATCAGGAATGCATATACTCTGGGACGGAAGGATTCGAACCTCCGAATAGCGGGACCAAAACCCGTTGCCTTACCACTTGGCCACGCCCCATTTTCGATTTGACACTAATAAACACTATTATTGATATTGATTGTTCGTCAATTCCACCAGTTCCTAAATTTCTATAGAAAAAATTGTTGCTAGGATTTTTATATGCGTATGTATATATATACATAGCATAAAACTCAATTTATTGATCATTACATAGAATTCAATTAAGATATTGTATAGAAGTATGATTTCTTCTATTTCAGAATAAAAGATTTTGTGAACTAGATAAGTTCAAATCAAAGAAGGATTTTGACAGGTTTTATCTTATTTGATTCATTTTTTTTTTAGTTTTATTCATATAATATTAATTTATTTGATTTATTATTGTATTTTTTTATTTTTTAATATATATAATAAAAAATACAATAATAAATCAAATTCTAATTCAAAAAAGCAAAAATAATTTATATTTTCTTAAAGAACAAAATGTTTATTATGCTTAATATCTTTAGTTTTGTCTGTATTTGTATTCACTCCGTCCTTTATTCAAGTAGTTTTTTCTCGGCAAAATTGCCCGAAGCCTACGCTTTCTTGAATCCAATTGTAGATATTATGCCAATAATACCTTTACTCTTTTTTCTCTTAGCTTTTGTTTGGCAAGCTGCTGTAAGTTTTCGATGAGATCTTTAATTTGAGTAATGTCTTAAAAAAATTCAGAATTTTTTAGAAAACGAAAATGCGAACATTTTAATAATTTAAAAGATCAGATAAGTTTTACAGTGTGAATTCTCGATTCCAATATTGAAATTTTTGGGTATATACGAAAAAAATACGGATCATATCCTCATCTATGTTTTTCAATTGAAAAATCCGAATTCTATTATTAGATTTGAGCCCATCACCAACATAATACCTATATTGCAGATATGAAAGAGGATTTTTTGTAATAGTAATTATTGTAATAGTAATAAAAAGCTCGATTCTTATTACAAACCAAGTCCATTCCCAAAACTCATATATACCTAAAAATCAATTCATTTTTTAGAAACTTAGTATTAAAAGGAAGAAAATCTTTAATATAAGAGAATCTATTCTCTTTCTTTGTCGTTTTTTTAATTATCTTGGAGATTTTATAATGCTTACTCTAAAACTATTTGTTTACACGGTAGTGATATTCTTCGTTTCTCTTTTCATATTCGGATTCCTATCTAACGATCCAGGACGTAATCCAGGACGTGAAGAATAAAAAAAATGTATTTTGTGTTTTTTTTTTCTTGTATTTGATTTTCTAATATTTTTAGGATTTTATCGATTTTATATCTTTAACTATATAAATAGAAATAAAAAATCAAACAACCAAAGAGTTCAAAAGAAAAAAATACCAAATCAGCAACGGAAACGGAAAGAGAGGGATTCGAACCCTCGGTACAAAAATTTGTACAACGGATTAGCAATCCGACGCTTTAGTCCACTCAGCCATCTCTCCCCAATTGAAAAAAATAGAATTACTTTGTTTATGTTATATCACATAAACAAGAAGAAGCTTGAAAAAAAAAAGAGAGAAGTCTCTTTTTTTCTATTTAATTTCTATTCATTCATTATTCTATATATATATTTATATTATTTTATTTTTAAAATTTATTTTTTTTCTTTTTTTACAGCTAAAGAGCCCGGCAAGTATCTAGTCGGGCTCTTTTTATTCCCATGAATATGGAATAAAAATGATTTATTTGACAAAAAAAGTACTTGTAATTGAAACACGATAAAACATAAAAATACGGATTTATTCCTATGATATAAAAAAAAAAAAAAAATATAAGATCAATATGTCTGATTGCTTTGTTCGACAAAAAGGGAATTC